TTTCAGAATTTTATAGAGCTATGAAAGCTCAACCCACAGGAATTGTTCACGATATTTCAAAATAAAAAAAGAGCTATTTAATGAACTTCGGGTTAATTAAACGAATGAAAATGAAAGTAGGGAAAGGAGGGCTTGTCCTATCCTCTCTCTGTGCGTATTTTAGCATTTTGCGTTCTTATTCTTCCTTTTCTTAGCTTTCGAATTGACTTAGATAATCAAGAATCTTAGTTACGGGGCATGGTTTGATTCCATTTTGGTAGTTGCAACCTTGATATTGGCATGTTGACAATAGTGTATTGATCCAATATGATTAGATCATGGATAAATAGATCTAGGATCCAATTCTATTTGGTTTTTACTTGTCTTCATGCAAATGCTGTGTTCCTTGGATTCGCTGTGGCACAAAAGGTCTCTTCTGAAACGGAAAGAGATCTATCTATTTTCTATAGTTACCGGGTAATTTATTCGATTTTCAGTTGATTTTTGTTTTTTCCGTTTTAGGTTTCTAATCGATCAGAAAATTCTTTTTTTAGATTTGGTTGTTAGTTCCATTTTGTTGTTTGTTGATGTGGTCGTGCAATCCAATCTCTTTATTCTTTTGTTTGATTGCGCTCGTATCTACAGAACCGAATTCCCTTATTCGGGTTGCTAACTCAACGGTAGAGTACTCGGCTTTTAAGTGCGCCTAGAATCTTTTACACATTTGGATGAAGCAACGGATTCATACATACCATTGGTAGAGTTTGTAAGACCACGACTGATCCTGAAACGGGGTGAGTGGAAAAAGCAGCATGTCGTATCAATGTAAACCTCTGAGACTATTTGATTCTTAACGGATCGGTACAAAATCTAGTTTTTGTATGATTCTTGTAGCGGGACAAACGAAATTCACGGTTGGGTCGATTGAATAAATGGATAGAGCCTTCTGGTTCCAATTATAGGGAAGCAAAAAGCAACGAGCTTCTGTTCTGAATTCGAATTATTACCCGATCTAATTAGATGTTAAAAATGGATTAGTGCCTGGTGCGGGAAAAGGTTCTCCCATAAGTGGATTACTCATTTTTTTTTATGAATCCTAACTATTTTTACCTCCATTAGATTCTGTATGGAGTGGAGACTCATGTGTATCAGAAACGGTATATTGATAAAAATAAATTATTCCAAAGTCAAAAGAGCGATCGGGTTGCACCAATAAAGGATTTCGAACCATCTCGGTATTCTATAACGAACATAAACCAATTGGGTGGAAAAAGAGAGGATCCATTGATTAGCTTATCTGTTGTCACCGAGGTATTTTATTTTCTATTTTCTTACTATATACCCTGTTTTGACTGTATCGTACTATGTATCATTTGCTAACCCAATAAACCCTTTCCCTTTGTTTCAAAGCGAATTTCAAATGAAGGAATTACAAGGATATTTAGAAATGGAGAGATCGCAGCAACAAGACTTCCTCTATCCACTTCTTTTTCAGGAGTCTCTTTATGCACTTGCGTATGATTATGGTTTAAAGGGATCCAGTCCTTACGAACCCGTGGAAAATGTAGGTTATGACAATAAATCCAGTTCACTGCTTGTGAAACGTTTAATTACTCGAATGTATCAACAGAAGTTGTTGATTATTTCGGCTAATGTTTTTACAAAAAAAAATTATTATCAAATGGTATCCGCCGGATTTTCAGTCATTTTGGAAATGAAATTCTCACTGCGATTAGTGTCTTCTCAAGAAGGGAAAGATCTACAAAAATATCAGAATTTCCGCTCAATTCATTCAACATTTTCCTTTTTAGAGGATAAATTATACCATTTAAATAATGTATCAGAGATACTAATACCCTACCCCATTCATCTGGAAATCTTGGTTCAAAATCTCCGCTGTTGGATACAAGATGCCCCCTCTTTACATTTATTCCGACTCTTTCTCTACGAGTCTCGTAATTGGGCTAGTCTGATTACTAAAACGAAATCGATCTCTTTTTTTTCAAAAGAGAATCAAAGATTCTTCTTGTTCCTATATAATTCTCATGTATATGAATGGGAATCCCTATTCATGTTTCTCCGTAAACAATCTTTGTATTTACGATCAACATCTTTTGGAAACCTTCTTGAGCGAACCTATTTTTATGGAAAAATAGAACATCCTCTAGGAGTGTTTCGTAAAGATTTCCAGAATATCCTATGGTTCTTCAAGGATCCTGACATGCATTATGTCAGATATCAAGGAAAATCCATTCTGGCTTCAAGGGGAAGTTTTCTTCTAATGAATAAATGGAAATATCACATTGTCATTTTGTGGCAATGTTATTTTTACTTGTGGTCTCAAGCAGATAGAATTCATATAAACCAATTTTCCAATCATTCCTTCGAGTTTCTGAGTTATCTTTCAAGTGTACGGCGAAATCCTTCAGTGATAAGGACTCAAATGCTAGAAAATGCATTTCTAATGAAGATTCCTAGTAAGAAGTTTGAAACTCTAGTCCCAATTATTCCAATGATTGGA